TTATACAATAAAATTAGGTAGGTTCTTAGTCTAGTATAGTTCCCTATCTATGATTCTGCTATGTACTAAAAGAATTTTATTGTAATGGAATAGAATATAGGAGGAATCGAATCCCTTGTATGAGTAAAAAGAATAAGTACAGTTTTGAATGTTTTGCTTATGTACAAAGTAACAACCAACCATTCTAATTGGATCAGTGAATCATTTTTCAGTCATTCATTGAATGATAAATCACTACAAGTGAGGGAGATACACGATTTAAATAACGGAAAATCAAATATTTTAAAATTGTATCTAGAATGACCGGAAAGGTAGAAACAAGACCGGATATAATTTGATCATTATGAGCAAATCCAAAATCTTTGTAGACAGATCCAATCATTAGTTCCCAACCGTGGGGCGAATGGAATCCTATACATAAATCAGTTACTAAAAGAATGGAAAAGGCTTTGATTGTGTCGCTTAAGTTATATAGAAATTCTTGAACCCAATAGTTAAGAATAACAAGTTCTTCATTACCTAGCATAGAATAACCACTTAGAATAACGAAACAGATCATATTTGTCGAGAAGTGCAAAATCGTATGGATACAATCTTCATTGTGCATCTTGATCAATTGGATCGTTTCGTTGTAGATTCCGATACGAAGCTTTTCTAGATGTGTTCCCGGGTATTCCTTTATCATTTCGTCCAAGAGTAAGAGTTCCTCTAATTCTATGAATTTTTTTAGAATACTCTTTTCTTGAATATCATTCAAAAAAATTTCGGATTGCCTAGTATTCCACCAATTAGTAACCCAAGATTCCAGACTTTTAGTAAATGAGAGAGAGATCCACCAGGGCAAAAATACTATAGATGCAAGATATAGAAGGGGAATGAATGCTTTCTTTTTTGCCATTTTTTCGTCTTTGAATTTTTAATGAACTCACCCCATTCGTTGACGCTATACGATACTAACTAATATTCCTATCAAGGATCAGTTCTATTACAAGTTATCGAGCCCACGAATCTATTCCCCGCTTTTTTTGTGTATGATTCAGCGGTTAGTACTTGAATTTATAAATAATACAGAAATGGAATAAAAAAGAATCCACTTCGAATAAAGAGATTGTTTCCAAATCTATCACTTGCTAAAATTCGAAGAGAGTGACCCCTTTCAATAAAGAAATGCATGAAAGAGCCCCTTCAAGTAACAAATATTATTCAGATTTTGAAACGAAAGAACTCTCTTTCTATCAAAATATCCAATTTTTTGAAAAAAAAAAAAAGACGCATAGTCCGGGAATAATTGAGAGAATTTTATGAAGAATATTGTGATTCTGATAAAAAAAATGACTACCAAAACAAGACAAAAAAGCTATCGTTATAAGCATCCCAATCGTTTGGTAATTAAGAAGTACAAAAAGGGATAAAAAGAAAAATTGATTGACAAAACAAAAAAAAAAGAGAATCTACAAGATATAATCTCTCTATTGAAAATAAAAAAAAGCATTCATTCTTTTCATTTCAGTTTAAATTCATTTTTTAAAATACTTCAATTGGTACACGCAAGAAATAAGCCAATTCAGCAGCTTTTTGCTCAAGTTCTCGTGGAGTCAAATTCTCATCAGTACGAGTCAAAGGAATAGCGCCATGGCCTCTGATTTCCATATAAAGGACACGACGAGCATAAATACCCTCTTTCACTTCTATTCTGATGGACTGGACGTCTTTCATAAAGAATTGGAGGAAGATGCGACGATTTTTTCCAGGAAATCCCCAACGAAAAATACACATTATTCCTTCTTTTCTATCGAACCGATCATAACCACTACCTACATTCCACGAAATTGTGCACCACAAATAAGAGCTAATAAAGAGACCCGCAATTCCGTAGAAAGACATCACGATCCCCTGTGGAAAAAAAATGATTTGCGTAGGCGGAAATAAAGATATCAAATTTCTACCAAGATAACTGGAAATTCCAACTAATAAAAACCCTAATGAACCTAAAAAAAGGATAAAGGCCCAGCAGAAATTACTTGTTTTTCGAGACCCTGCTATAAGTTCTATCCATATATGTTCTGATCGCCAATTCATACTAGATCTAGTTGCATTTTATTGAAATTGAGAGAATAACCCAAATTAATTTGACTTTTTGTGTGTTTCCGAAATAACTCTCATCAACTAGCACTATTCTGATGTAAACTTTTATTTTAGGAGTAATTCATCGAATTGGTTAGATATAAAATAATAATATCCATTTCGTATGATTTCCTATAGATATCCACATACATATAGATATATTCACTTTATATTTAAGGCATTCGCCCCGATCCCGATTTGATTTCGTTGCAAATAGCTATAATTTATTTACTCATATATCATGTTTACACACGAATAACAATAATAGTTTCTTTATGTTCGGGGGAAACCACATCACATATTTTATTCTAAGAAATAGATATCTGTGTTATGGTCTAAGTCTAAATCTTGAAAAAAAAAAAACAAAATAGATGAGATTTAGCCCCATCATATCGATATCTAAAAAATCTTGTTTTTTTGAATATGAAGAGATAAAGAAGCCATCGCAATTGCCGGCAATATTAGGCCCACGAAAGGCACAAAAAAAGAGGGTAAATTTGTCATAAAATGGATACCTGGGTTTACTATTTTTACCTGTTATTGTTATATTGTTATTTATATTGTTATAAAGGTATCTTATAATCATTATTTATAATTCATATAGAATTATACTAAGCATATCTAAGTGAGTATATGTGATATAATAAAAAATATATAAATATAATAAAATAAGTGCAAGGAATGTCGAACTAAATAAATATAATTTTTCATCTTTCTACATGAAATATATATATATGATAATCGCCTTTTTTATTATCTTGTTTTTGTCTTATAATTTGAATTTCATAAAATGGAATAAAATAAAGAAAGAGTTTCTTACAACTTCCTGAAAAATTTGTTACAATCCGATCCGGGAATAGGGAGTCTTAGTAAAACTGGGGATTCTAAAAAAATATCGAAAGATGCAAGATTCTGTACTTTTCACTTTTAAATTTTCTATATTTGAATTATATACACATAAGAAGAGAACGTGAAATTCGCTTTATTCTCCTTGCCTAATTTTAATTTAGCGGAAGAAGGAATGCATTCTTTTTTTTTGATAGAGGTTTTTACTGATTAGTAATCGGGAATGCCGGTAAAAAAAAAAATGATCCGCATAATTATTTTTACAATTAAATCTTATGTTATCAAATGCTACCAAGCCAAAATCCGTAGAATGGATTTTGGCTTTGATTTCTATAAACTAAATAACTACTCGTTTTATAAAAAAAAAATAATAATTTATATTTTGATTAATTAATATATTTTTTTTTTATTAAGGATCCACTTGATTGAATTTTGATTCAGAGAAAAGAAAGCGTGGAGCTGAAATAACTCACTCAGAACGTCTTTTAAAAGATTACGTGGTACGATTAGGTCGAATTGGCCCTTATGGAATAAATATTCAGCCGTTTGTGAGCCCTCAGGTACTGTCGTATTCAATGTTTGTTCAATTACTCTTTTACCCGCAAATGCAATGTAGGCATTGGGTTCGGCAATAATGATATCGCCCAACATACCAAAACTGGCTGTCACCCCACCAGTAGTAGGAGATGTAAGGATTGATACATAGAATAACTTTTTCTTTGATTGATAATCATATAAAGCGGAAGCTATTTTAGCCATTTGCATCAAGCTCAAACTTCCTTCTTGCATGCGTGCTCCTCCGGAAGCACACACTAGAATAAGAGGCAAAAACCGATTGGTAGCATATTCGATCAAACGAGTGATCTTCTCGCCAACTACGGAGCCCATACTACCCCCCATAAACTGAAAATCCATAACCCCAATTGCTATGGGAATACCGTTTAGTTGACCTGTGCCTGTTTGAACAGCCTCAGTTAATCCTGTTTTTCTTTGATAAGAATCAATACGATCTTTGTAAGATTCCTCTTCCAACGGAAATTCAATGGTATCCACAGAGACCATATCTTCATCCATAGGAACCCAAGTACCTGGATCAATCAAAAGTTCTATTCTATCTGAACTACTCATTTTCAAATGATGTCCACAGTGTTCGCAAATATTCATTTTTGATTTAAAAAATTTCTTATAATTTAATCCATAACAATTTTCGCATTGAACCCATAAATGCCTATATTTTTGAGTAAAATCTAGATCATTAGAATTTTCCGTTTCTGTTATAGTTAACTCACTACCAGCCGGACTCGTTTTTATACTTGAACTCTGGGTTTCACTACTATTTCTGCTTTCATCAAAAATGTAACTAGAAATGTAATTGTCATTGTAATTGACAATACCACTTAAAATGTAACTATCAATACAAATTTGAGAACGAAAATAGCTGTCAATACAGCTAGTAATGTGTTTATTCCAACTATATTTAGTATCATATATGTAAGGATCATAGTGGGGATCATCACTATTAGATACACTATTTAGATAACAAAAATTCCGAGAATTAGAAAAAGAGCTTTCTAGTTCACTTAGAAAAGAATGAGCATTGTCAATCTCAAAAATTTTATTTTCAATATCAAAACATATGAAATAACTGTCCCTATTATTATCCCTAACTAAAAAAGTATCATCAGGTACGAAATTATGAATGTCTCTAACGCCGACTAAATGATCAACATTACTGTAACTAGAATTGTCACTATCGCTCCCACTAAGAGTGTTTTTATCTATATCATTTCTAATCGGGTCTTCACTTACACTGGTATTTTCAATAGAACCAATGCTGCCCATTGATTTACTTAGCCCATACCCGTATTCTAACTCCTTTTTTTTGGACAACATCGAGTTGAACCACCCTTTTTCCATAAAGCCTTGTTGCACATATTTACATGAAAAATACAATAGATGAATAGTCATTCGATAAAAAATCATTTGAATATTTCATTTACTATCCTAATACGCATCCAAATACAATCACT